AAGTTCTCTAAAAACCACCCGCCCCTTTTTTATTTCCTTACAATAGAAAGCAAAGTTCTCTAAAAACCACCCGCCCCTTTTTTATTTCCTTAATTGCGTTTGATTTTGATTAGGGCGAAGTTCCTTAAAAACCTCTGCCCTCCTTAAAATATCCTTAACCGTTCCTGTAGGCTGAGCACCTTTTTCAAGGAAATAGAGAATAGCAGAAACATTTAAATAAGTTTGATTCTTTATCGGATCATAAAAACCCACTTTCCGAAGAGCTCTTCCGTCTCTTCGGCATCGAACATCAATTGCAACGATTCGATAGACGGCTCATTGGGATAGATGTAGATAAATAACACCCCCCCTAGAAACGTATAGGAAGTTTTCCCCTCGTACGGCTCGAGAAAAAATGATTCAAAGTTTCTCTATATTCTATAATATAGAATTATAATGTTCTAATGAAAGGGAAAAAGGTCCATAAAATGAATTAGACTATGATTTCACCCATTTTTTTTCTTCCCTCCTAAAAAATGCATTTCTACTCATAACTCAAGTTGCATCATTTTCAAAAACCGCTCAAAGGAAAATCTTTAGGCAATTTGAGTTTTTGAGTAGTCTTTAACCCCCTTTTTTTTGTTTGTCTCATTTAAAATCTATTTGTATTCTTTATTTTTTTTCAGTTATTAAGACAATTGAAATGGTGTTTCCTTGTTTTGGGATCCTTTCTCTTTGTTTTTAAATCATTGGGTTTAGACATTACTTCGGTGTTTCTTAATCTTTTCAAAATGGTAGCAACATACCCCTTTTGTGATTTTCAAAGAACCATACGAAGAGTTGATTCTCGCGTGATACACTTTGGATCAAAAGAGTTTTCTCAATTCCAACAAATTTGCTTTTTAAATTGAAACTTGCTGAAATCAGATCCTTTCTTTCCATTTCTATATCGAAGATCTACTTACGAAGTTGTTTCAATTTATTGATTGGCATTAACCCTAGATCCTTGCCCCCGAGAAATGCATTTTTCTACTCGAGCTCCATCACGTACTCTGTTTATTTCCATTACAACCCAACAAAAAGAGGGGTTAGAGTGGAACAAATGATGTCGAGTCGAGAGCACCCTCATTCCGATATAAAATGGTGGATGTAAGACTAAGAATCCACATTGGATCGCGTCCTTCAAGTCGCACGTTGCTTTCTACCACATCGTTTCAAACGAAGTTTTACCATAACATTCCTCTAATTTGGAACCCGTATGAAATTGATTCAATTATGAAATCATGAATAGTCATTGGTTCAATTCAGTCGGTACATAGACATAGTAATCTACCCTTTATTCTTCTATCACAAATTCTTCTATCACAAAGAGGGTAAAGATTGTTCTGAAAAATCTTAGCAAGACCCCATCCTTTTTTGTATCAATACAACCCTTTTTCTAAAAAAAAAAAAAACTAACAGAAATCTCTAAGAGAAATATAGAACTAGCATAACTAATATAAAGAATACGAATAAATGGAGTCTTTTTGACTCTCCATCCTCAAGTGACTCGATAGGTTAGGGCTAGGATTTAGATTGACATTGACCCAACTCCGACTTCTTCAAATATCAAAGATTCAACTCCTAAGGAATCAGTTAAAATGTTTCTAATTGAAACAGTTTCCTATTTCGACATCATTATTTGAATAAAGTTTAACAGTAAAGACTCCATTTGATCATCAAACAAACAGAAATCTCTCTTTCTTTTCGAACCGATTCATCCATAATTTAAAGCAGATAACTAAATCGAACAATAAATCCAATTTCTTTTTTTGTGAGATGGCTAAAAAAGACTGATGTAAGGGAAGAGTTAGGTTCTTTGGATTCTGATTTTATCAATCAGATGTGCGACTGGAAGGTTTTCATATTTCTCAGATAGACTGAACAACTGTTATGGATATTCTATGTTAACTATTTCCATTTTCACATTGAAGTAATTCCAATTCTTTTTCACAAAAATGGAAAGACTGCTGTCACTGAAATACAACGAAAGCAAACAATACATACATATCAGCTAAGCATTTCCTCATTTCTATGTATTTTCATATTTTGTTTAACCTGGGGTTAAGTAATCTTTCTACGATTTTGCCATTCAAGTGAATAAAATGTATGAGCCACCCCCCATATCAATTGTTAGATAGATTTACAATTATTCATTAACGCCAAAGACAAAATACTTACAAAGAATCAAAGAAAAAGAATCTTTTACATATGTAACTTGATTCTTTGTTAATGTGATTTGAGCAGACACAGAGATTGAAATTCATAAATCTCTTCGGTTACTGATTAAGGGCCATCTACATCTACTCCCCTAATTCAATGGGAATGATGATTCATAAATCTAAAAAGGATCCCTTATTTACGGAATATGAACTATCTCTTGTCTAAGGATAAAGACAAACAAGTCCAGATTAAGTCCTTGCTACTATTTCTTAGTTTACCCTAATCCGGACTTAAGGCCGTAATCCCATGGAGAAAATTGAATTAGTACTAAGACTTTAAGAATTCAGAGATCCGCAGAACGCTAAGATTACTAATTCAGAGATCCGCAGAACGCTAAGATTACTAATTGGAATACCCCATTTAAATGGAATTCCATTTTAGGGACAGGGAAAAAGGGATAGGGAAAAAAAGCCCCTTCGCATTTTGATTCAAAAGAAATCATTGAAAATTCAAATAGAGATGGGACCTAAGGTTTTTCTAAGTAACTAACTTCCTTGAATAGGCAGGGAATGGGCCTATGATGAAAAGCCCACCCTACCCTTTTTGAATTCAAACTTTTGTGATCTATCATCTTACCCGGATCACAAATAGATTCAGTTCCATCTGCATGTCATTTGCAGTCAATTCCATTCCGTTTGGTGTGAAAAAAAAATAGGATTCTTCTCTGAATCATCAAAATCAAAAAAGAAAAAATCATATTCGATGACTAATATTCTAAACAGAAGTTTCAAATAAAAAGGGAATCTTTATTCTGATAGAATGGATACACTCTGGGACGAAAGGATTCGAACCTCCGAATAGCGGGACCAAAACCCGTTGCCTTACCACTTGGCGACGCCCCATTTAGATTTCTATTCGACACTAATAAAGTGTAATATGGGTGTTGCGTGTTCGTCAATTCCAGTCCAACTATCTATAGAAAATCTTTTTTATAGAATAGATTAGATTCTTGTTAGGATTTTTACACATGTAGATATCAAATTCAACTGAATTTATTGATCATTACATAGAATTCAATTAAGATATTGTATGAAAGTATGATTTCTTCTATTCTCGTTTGAGAATTGGAGGATTTTTGATTGGGTGGGTTCAAAGAAAAAGAAGGGCTTTTTGTCTACCTTACTTCATTTTTCCTTATTTATATCAATAACTCAACCAAAATGCAATTATCTCCAAGAACAAAATGTCTGTTATGCTTAATATCTTTAGTTTGATCTGTATCTGTCTTAATTCTGCCCTTTATTCGACTAGTCTTTTCTTCGCCAAATTACCGGAAGCCTATGCTTTTTTGAATCCCATTATAGATATTATGCCAGTCATACCTTTGTTCTTTTTTCTCTTAGCCTTTGTTTGGCAAGCTGCTGTAAGTTTTCGATAAAATCTTTAATACTATCCTAGAAAATTCATGATTTGTTCGAGAAAGAAATTCTAACAATTCAGAAGATCCACTAAGTCTTACAGTATGAACCTTCGATTCAAACATGGAAAGTCGGGGATAACCTCGAGAAATCAAAACCCGGCTCGACCCATTTCGCCCTTCTAACATTTTTCCAACGAAAGACCCTACTAATTACTAATCTAATTACTAATATAGCGTTAGGTTAGGGTCCCCCCAATATCTAATTGGGGGTATGAAATCCATTTTTGGTAATGAAGGACTCTTATTACAAATCACTTTCAATTTCAGAAAATCCTTTTCTATTTCTAGAAATCATTTCTTGGTGTCAAAATAGAATAGTTAGACTATTCTAATATTTAGAATAAAATATATAGTATCAAAAACGGAGGATCTATTCTCTTTTCTCGTTTTTTTTTTTCAAAAAAAATGATCTTGGAGATTGTGTCATGCTTACTCTCAAACTTTTCGTTTACACAGTAGTGATATTCTTTGTTTCTCTCTTCATCTTTGGATTTCTATCTAATGATCCAGGACGTAATCCTGGACGTGAAGAATAAAAAGGGGTTTTTCATTTTCTTTGATTTCTTAGGATTTTGTTATCTATTCTACACGCTGAACTAGGCAAAAAAGGATTTGCAAAATTTGAAAGAGAGATCAATCATCAAAGGAAACGGAAAGAGAGGGATTCGAACCCTCGGTACGAATAGCTCGTACAACGGATTAGCAATCCGCCGCTTTAGTCCACTCAGCCATCTCTCCAAATTGAACAAGAGAATAATGACTATGTTACATTAGACATGAAGTCAGAAAAAAGTCTTGCTTTCTCTTTCTTTATTATATTGATATGTACAACTTTGACCAGCAATATTATTTAGATAATTTAGATCTAAGTAAGGGCTCGAAAGATTCAATAGACAAATAGAAAGAAAAATAAAGAAGACCTCTTTGATTATGTTCCCTTTATTCCAACGGCCTGGCCGGGTCAATACCTAGCCGGGCCTTTTTTTATTTCAACAAATCCTAGCTAAAAGAATTTAGCTGGTTTGAACACAAAACTGCTTGCTATAAAAGCAGCAATAAAAAGATGAGGGGTTATTTCCATTCTTACTTATTAGATCTATCTAATTACTATTAGATTTAGAGAAAATCAAAGTATCCTCTCTTATTATTCCTTCTTCCTTTTTTGAGTTACTTGACCACTTTGCGGGAATATAAAGGAATATAAAAGAAACTATGGATTCTTAAATAATGAATGCATTTTTCTGTTATGATTTCGGTGGTTTTAGTCAATCCTATCTATCATAGCCTCCCAGCAAAAGAAAAAAGAGAACTTGTTATTTCATTTAGTTATTTAAAAGAG